GGGCTAATAGAGAAATTATATGGCCTTATAGAGACAGCGAGGTGTTATGGGACAAAAAATAAATCCACTCGGTTTCAGACTTGGTACAACCCAAAGCCATCATTCTGTTTGGTTTTCACAACCAAAAAGTTATTCCGAGGGGCTCCAGGAAGATCAAAAAATACAGAATTGTATCAAGAATTATGTACAAAAAAATATGAAAATATCCTCTGGTGTCGAGGGAATTGCACGCATAAAGATTCAAAAAAGAATCGATCTGATTCAGGTCATAATATATATGGGATTTCCAAAATTGTTAATAGAGGGCAGCCCACGAGGAATAGAAGAATTACAAAGAAATGTGCAAAAAGAATTGAATTCTGTGAACAGAAAACTTAACATTGCTATCACAAGAGTTGCAAAACCTTATGGACAACCTAATATTCTTGCAGAATTTATAGCCGGACAATTAAAGAATAGAGTTTCATTTCGAAAGGCAATGAAAAAAGCTATTGAATTAACCGAACAAGCGGATACAAAAGGAATTCAAGTACAAATTGCCGGGCGTATCGACGGAAAAGAAATTGCACGTGTCGAATGGATCAGAGAAGGTAGGGTTCCCCTACAAACCATTCGAGCTAAAATTGATTATTGTTCCTATACAGTTCGAACTATCTATGGGGCATTAGGAATTAAAATTTGGATATTTACAGACGAGGAATAATGGTTCTTTTGTTGTCTTTCTGTTCCATCCATCCGGCAATTGAATAAAAAATAAAAAACTCGTTCATTTTTGAGATTCAATAAAAAAAATTAGAAATTTTAGAATTCTATAGGGTTGAATAACAATTCGATTGACTCCATATAATTGCTATGCTTAGTGTGTGACTCGTTGGTTTGGTTAGGTCAGGATTTAAAAACAAAGGACCGTTGCCTAGTGTGAACTTAACTATATAACCAATAACCAGCTCATTGCTTCGTATTATCTGGATCCAAGGAACCAGTCACTATATGATGTATCGATCGTATTGTTGTAGCAACTGAAATCTTTTTTACAGAAAAGAAAAATCAATCAGATTATAAGGTTGTGAAGAAAAAACAAAGGGATATAGATAGATGGAAGGATGAGAGAAAGAAAGAAAAAGAATAGCAATGATATACGATATACGATTCCAATATGTATGGTCTATGAACTATCTCATAAAAGGCAGTGTAATAAAGCATTAAATTAATATGTATTCGTCCATAATTAATAATTAGATGAATCCAATTAATTCATAAGAAAAATAAAAATAATAAAGAGCATCGAGTCAATAAAGACTGAGGAGATTGATTCAGGAACCCATTTTTTTTTTTATTAGGAGCTCCGTTGCAAAGTTCGGGCCTAGCCATTAATCGAGAAGCGATGGGAACGACAGAACCTGTGACTGCGGAAGATTCCCTTGAAAAGAATGCTAATGATTCATTGGGTGGGATGGCGGAACGAGCCAAGAACCAATTCATTTATTATAAGAGAGAGGTCATGAGATGCCTCTACGAATGAAAGGGATGTTCAAAGAGCAAATATTCGCCCGCGAAAGCCTTAAATTGGATTTCTAAATTTTTGGTGATTCAATAAAGGTAAGACGATTAATTAAAAAGACAATTATACATTATATTTTTATAATTTGATATTTACGAGCAACATTTTTAAATTCCTACGGGACAAATTAGAGCTCAACAAATTCCATGATTCGGTGTATTATTCATTAAATAATATATCTGTAATATTCTTTATATTGTTTCATTCGCGAGGAGCTGGATGAGAAGAAACTCTCATGTCCGGTTCTGCAGTAGAGATGGCATTGAGAAACAACCATCAACTATAACCCAAAAAGAACCAGATTTCGTAAACAACATAGAGGAAGAATGAAGGGAATATCTTATCGAGGCAATCGAATTTGTTTTGGCGGATACGCCCTTCAGGCACTTGAGCCCGCCTGGATCACATCTAGACAAATAGAAGCGGGGCGACGAGCCATGACACGATATGCGCGCCGTGGTGGAAAAATATGGGTACGTATATTTCCAGACAAACCTGTTACAGTAAGACCTACCGAAACACGTATGGGTTCGGGGAAAGGATCTCCCGAATATTGGGTATCCGTCGTTAAACCGGGTCGAATACTTTATGAAATGGGCGGAGTATCAGAAATTGTAGCCAGAGAAGCTATTTCTATAGCTGCGTCCAAAATGCCTATACGAACTCAATTCGTTATTGCGGGATAGGGATGTGGGACGAAAGGAAAGGGGGCCTTGTGATGAAAAAAACCGCAGTTTATTTATTTTTATTTTTGGACAAATAATATTTCTTCTTTTTTTCTTCGCCTTTTGCTTTGAATTGAAAGAAAAAAAGAAAAAAAAAAAATAATGATATGATTCAACCTCAGACCTATTTAAATGTAGCAGATAACAGCGGGGCTAGAGAATTAATGTGTATTCGAATCATAGGAGCTAGTAATCGCCGATATGCTCATATTGGTGACGTTATTGTTGCTGTAATCAAAGAAGCAGTGCCCAATATGCCTCTACAAAGATCAGAAGTGATCAGAGCTGTAATTGTACGTACATGTAAAGAACTCAAACGTGACAATGGTATGATAATACAATATGATGACAATGCAGCAGTTGTCATTGATCAAGAAGGAAATCCAAAAGGAACTCGAGTTTTTGGTGCGATCGCTCGGGAATTGAGACAGTTGAATTTTACTAAAATAGTCTCATTAGCTCCTGAGGTATTATAAATACTAATAGATGAGAACATAATAATAGCAGGGTATCTGAATTAGATTCCACTTTCTATTTAGAATTAGTAGAATGCATTAGTAGATTGTGTCTCACGCATATACCTTTAATAATTCATAAAAAAAGAATAAAAAAGCAGAGTATGTTGATTATATAAAAACTCGGAGGCACCAATAATTATAGTTCATCATGGGTAGGGACACTATTGCCGAAATAATAACTTCTATACGAAATGCTGACATGGATAAAAAAGGGACGGTTCGAATAGCATCTACAAATATCACCGAAAACATTGTTAAAATACTTCTACGAGAAGGCTTTATCGAAAATGTGAGAAAACATCGAGCAAGCACGAAATGTTTCTTGGTTTTAACTCTGCGACATAGAAGGAATAGAAAAGGACCATATCGAACTGTTTTAAAACGTATCAGCCGACCCGGCCTACGAATCTATTCCAACCATCAACGAATTCCTAGGATTTTAGGAGGAATGGGTATTGTAATTCTTTCTACTTCTCGAGGTATAATGACAGACCGAGAGGCTCGACTAGAAGGAATCGGAGGAGAAATTTTGTGTTATATATGGTGATCTTTCTGGTATCCGAATTGCATCCGTAACTTCCTAGTTTGTTTTGTGAAAAAAAAAAGAGGAAAGACGGGTTGTCTAATATCACTCCTCCTCCATTAGTTGATAATTCAAGGGGGTTACCTGGAATGAAAGAACAAAAATGGATTCATGAAGGTTTAATTACTGAATCACTTCCAAATGGTATGTTTCGGGTTCGTTTAGATAATGAGGATCTTATTCTAGGTTATGTTTCGGGAAGGATCCGACGTAGTTTTATACGGATACTGCCGGGTGATAGAGTAAAAATTGAAGTAAGTCGGTATGATTCAACCAGGGGACGCATAATTTATAGACTCCGCAATAAAGATTCGAACGATTAAATGGCTTTTTCAACATTCCTCTCGCGCGGATACAATTGGAAGTTCCAAATTTTAAATTTAAAGAGACTTATTTTCTTCCAAAGAGTAGATTCGGAATTAAGGTAAGGAATAACAAATATGAAAATAAGGGCCTCCGTTCGTAAAATTTGTGAAAAATGTCGACTGATCCGTAGGCGGGGGCGAATTATAGTAATTTGTTCCAACCCTAGGCATAAACAGAGACAGGGATAATCTTTCTAAAAAAGGACCCTCCAAAGAACTCAATACACAAATAAAAGATCTGTTTTGACATGAAATGGATATATCCGTATATCTCTGACTCATATTTATGAGATGATAAAATATGGCAAAAACCATACCAAGAATTGGCTCACGTAGGAATGGACGCATTGGTTCGCGTAAGAATGGACGTCGAATACCAAAAGGGGTTATTCATGTTCAAGCAAGTTTCAACAATACCATTGTAACGGTTACAGATATACGGGGTCGGGTGGTTTCATGGTCCTCAGCCGGTACTTGTGGCTTCAGGGGCACAAGAAGAGGGACGCCATTTGCTGCTCAAACCGCAGCCGCAAACGCTATTCGTACAGTAGTGGATCAGGGTATGCAACGAGCAGAAGTCATGATAAAGGGTCCTGGTCTTGGAAGAGATGCAGCATTACGAGCCATTCGTAGAAGTGGTATACTATTAAGTTTTGTCAGAGACGTAACCCCTATGCCACATAATGGATGTAGACCTCCTAAAAAAAGACGTGTATAGAAATTAAGAATTGAACGGATTTCAAGAGAAATAAATGATTCAATGATCTGATCAAATAATATTACTATGCTTCGAGAGGAAGTAGCAGTATCTACTCGGACACTACAGTGGAAGTGTGTTGAATCAAGAGCAGACAGTAAGCGTCTTTATTATGGACGTTTTATTTTGTCTCCGCTTATGAAAGGACAAGCCGATACAATAGGCATCGCGATGCGAAGGGCTTTGCTTGGAGAAATAGAAGGAACATGTATCACACGCGCAAAATCTGAAAAGATACCACATGAATATTCTACCATAGTAGGTATTGAAGAATCGGTACATGAAATTTTAATGAATTTGAAAGAAATTGTATTGAGAAGTAATCTATATGGAACTCGCGACGCATCTATTTGCGTCAAGGGTCCTGGATATGTAACTGCTCAAGACATCATCTCAGCGCCTTCTGTGGAAATCGTTGATACTACACAGCATATAGCTAGCCTGACGGAACCAATAGATTTGTGTATTGAATTACAAATCGAGAGGAATCG